TTTGTCTGAATACATTGAATTCAAAAAGAATTCAAAAAGACTTGCTTTCTAGATGATCCCGCTAGAGTAAGATAATTGGAACCATCTTTCTAGTTCTTTCGTTCTTTATTTCTATTTCAAAAAATCCTTAGGAAAAGTACTTTGTTCCCACCGAGCTAAAACAATATGTCGATGTCTCTAGTAAATCAAAGTCATCATTTAATAGCTATTTTGCTTCAATTTCTTTTCTATCAACTTAAAATTGAAGATTTAGTTACGGTTAGAAATAAACTTTTCTATCTTCAGCCATGGATCTTTAATTCATAATTATTTAATTGGAAGTATTAATCCAATTCACAAATTATGTTTCGCAATTTTAGAATCCAATTTTTCAATTTCGAGTTGTTCTTTGGATATAAATCACGATAATTTCTATTTTTCCTCGAATCCGTCATTGAGAGGTAAAGGATTTAATCCTTTTAAGAAAAAAAGTTTTTTAATCGGAATATAAATTAAACCGAGGGACCCCTTAACTATTAAGGGGGTTAATAGAACGAATCACACTTTTACCACTAAACTATACCCGCTACAATATAATTATTGTATACAAATGGATCTTTTGTCGAACAGAGGCATTTGGCGTAATCAAAATAAATAGGATCCTAAACGAATCATGAAAATTAGAGTGTTAATTTCATTTTTGTGTTCGCGGGATTAAGATTAAATAAAAAAAAAAAAATCCTTTCTTCAAATCTGATAAAGGGTTTTATCTATCATTCGTTGTAACAAAAGTAACGAAAACGGGCTTGGAAAAGGGCCCGGCTGGGTATTTTCCTAGCCAGCCGGGCGTGGGAGTAAAAGAAAAAAGAAAGGACCCCTTCGATCAAAATGAAAACAATTGGATCCTTTTAGCTCTTACTTTATCTAACTGGAATTACTGATAAAAGTTATACACATCTAATCTATATAATAAAAAGATAGAAAGAAAGCCTTTTTTAATCCTTACTTTATGTGTAATGTAACATAGTAATTGTAATTTGTTTTCAATTGGGAGAGATGGCTGAGTGGACGAAAGCGGCGGATTGCTAATCCGTTGTACAAGTTATTTGTACCGAGGGTTCGAATCCCTCTCTTTCCGCCTCCCTCGATGACTTGATATTTGAATTTCATTTATCTTTCAAAATTTTCAACTCATTTTTCATTTTATTCTTCACGTCCAGGATTACGCCCTGGATCATTAGATAGGAATCCAAAGATGAAGAGAGAAACAAAGAATATCACTACTGTATAAACGAAAAGTTTGAGAGTAAGCATTACACAATCTCCAAGATCATATCATTTTTTTGAGAAAAGGGGGAATAGATCGTCTTTTTTTATGCCACATATCCTAATCCTATCTTGACATCAAGAAATGAAGTGTTTTCTAGAAATAGAAAAATTTTGGAATTTCTGAAAATTCTTTTGTCAGAAGAGTCTTTCATTACTATAAAGTATATTTCATACCCAATATTATATATTCTCGCCCAATATTATATATTCTCGAAGACTCTGATATTAATAGGATTAGTGTCTTTCGCCGGCAAATAAAATGGGGTCGGACTGGGGAACTGGGGTGATTTAGATTTCTCGCGTCAGGTCAATAGTTTCTTTGAATTGAGGGTTCATTATTATGAGACTTATCTGATCCAATTGATAGAATTTTCGAAATAAATCCTGAATTTTCTAGGATAATATTAAAGATCTCAGCGAAAACTTACAGCAGCTTGCCAAACAAAGGCTAAGAGAAAAAAAAACAGAGGTATGACTGGCATAACATCTACAATCGGATTCAAAAAAGCATAGGCCTCCGGCAATTTGGCGAAGACAAAATTACTCGAATAAAGAGCCGAATTAATACAGATCAAACTAAAGATATTAAGCATAACAGACATTTTTTTCTTGGAGATAATTGCATTTTGATTGAGTTATTGATATGAAGTCAAAAGAAAGAAAGTAAAGTAGAAAAAATTCTTCTTTGTCTTTGAATTCACCCAATCAAAAACCCTCCCATTCTCAAATAGAATAGAAGAAATTCGACTTTCATACAATATCTTAATTGAATTATATGTAATGATCAATAAATTGAATTTTATTCTATAATATATACGTATAAAAATCGTAGCAAGAATATATTCTCTAAATTCGATATTTGGATTCGAATTGACGATCAACCAATACCAGCATTATTCTTTATTAGTGTCGAATAGAAATTAAAATGGGGCGTGGCCAAGTGGTAAGGCAACGGGTTTTGGTCCCGGTATTCGGAGGTTCGAATCCTTCCGTCCCAGCTCATATTCCATTCTAAATCTACATTTGATTAGAATGAAAAAAAAATAGAATATAGAATAATATTCTTATAAGCATCTGTTTATATTTAAAGGTCTAATATTGAATAAAATGCTTAATTTCTTTTTTTGTTTATTCTTCTCGAAATTATTAAATAAATCTTTCTTTTTTGTTGACAAACTCGAGAGTTCAAATGACACGTGAAGGCGTCGAAATCCATCTGTAATCCAAGTAAAATAGGAATTGAAATCATATAATTACAAGGATTTTCATTAAAAACGCGAAGGGGCCTTTTTTTTTTATTTTTTTTTTTATTAGATATTTATTTTCGTTCGATTGAGGAAAGTTATTTACTTAGATTCCATCTGATATTAAATTTTCACTGATGCATATCATATGCATTTTGTATGTAAAGAACTCATCTTTCTTAAATCTTATTTTCTATTCTTTAAAGTTATTTTTTGGATCTAGGAGTTATTGGTACTATAATTGAATTCAAGTCAGGGGATTTCCTTCTTTCGTAAGGCTTGGTTAGGGGACTAAAATAATAAAAAAGGGGAGGAAGAACTTATTTATTTGAACTTTTAGGTATTTCGTGTTTGACTCTAATGACTAATCTAATGACTAATTAGAAATCTATGGAAGGGGTGGGAAGAATAGAGATAAAGAAATTCATTCATTTTATTTTTTTCTTTATATCTTTTATGAAAATCTTATAGAAAGATTACTAAATATTAAGTTAAATAAAATAAGAAAATACGTATATAAAACTAGGAAATGCATAGCCTATATGTATATATTAGTATTATTCTATGCTCCTATGCTTTATTTCAGTGCGAGTCATTTTACGTTGTGAAACAAAAATTTTATGATCTATTAAATAAAAAAAGCCAATTTCAATAGTTAACTATATTTATTTATAAGAGTAACAATTGTTTAATCTATCTGATAGATAGAAATCGGGATTCTTCTTTGTAGCTATTTTATAAAATAAGAATCGAAAAAATAAGGGATCAAATCTTCCCTCCCATTAGTCTTTTTTATTCATTTCATAATTCATAAAAATAAACGCAAAATTTTAATTGATTCCCTTTTTTATTTATATATTTCTATTTTAGAATATAATAATTTTGATAATAAAAAAAATATTGTATTTATATTATACAATACAAATAAATACAATACAAATAAAATAATAGAATAAAAACACTAAAATTGGAGTTACGTTGAAAAACCTATTCAGAAAAATTTATATCCATATATCTAGAAGCAAAGTGATAGAGTACTATGTATATGTAGCGAATGAACCAATGATTATTCACGATTCCATAATGGAATCAATTCCATACCGGTTCCCAATTAGAGAAAAAATGTTATGGTAAAACTTCGTTTGAAACGATGTGGTAGAAAGCAACGTGCGACTTGAAAGACACGATCCGTTGTGGATTTTTACATCCACCATTTTATATAAGAATGAAGGTGCTCTTGACTCGACATCATTTATTCTGTTTCACTACAAACCCCATTGGGTTGTAATGGAAATAAAATAGTCCATGATGGAGCTCGAGTAGAAAGTATTGATTCCTTTCTCAGGGGCAAAGGTCTATGGTTAATGCCAATCAATAAATTGTAACAACTTCGTAAGTATATCGTTGATAGAGAAATCGAAAGGGTTTCACGTTTCCAATCTAAAAGAAAATTTATTGGAATTGCAAAAATTCTTTCCATACAAAGTGTATCATATGAGAATCAACCCTTTCTATATATAACTATCTATAATTCTTTATTAGAAAAAAATCGCAAAAAAAGGTATGTTGCTGCCATTTTGAAAGGATTAAGAATTGCCGAAGTTATGTCTAAACCCAATGATTTAAAACAAAGATTAAAAGGATCCCAAAACAAGAAAAGATCTTTTCCATTGTTTCCATAATTGAACCATAATAAAAATTCAAATAGATTTGAAACGAAAGAAACAAAAAGGGGGGTTTAAAGACTACTCAAGAAATGAAATGCTTAACTATTTTACTTTGAGCCGTTTGAGAGTTATCTAACTTGAGTTATGAGTACAAATGGTTTTTTTAAGGAAGTAACAAAAAAAGGGGGAGTTAAACCAGAATCTAATTGATTTAACCATTTTCTAGCCCCATTTGTGATTGTATGTAATAAGTAGAACTTAGAATCATTTTCAACGAGCCGTACGAGGAGAAAACTTCCTATACGTTTCTAGGGGGGGGGGGTTCTTTTTTCCATCTATCCCAATGAGCCGTCTATCGAATCGTTGCAATTGATGTTCGGTCCCGAAGAGAAGGACGAGATCTTCGGAAAGTGGGTTTTTATGATCCGATAAAGAATCAAACTTATTTAAATGTTCCTGCTATTTTATATTTCCTTGAGAAAGGTGCTCAACCTACAGAAACGGTTCAGGATATTTTAAAGAAAGCGGAGGTTTTTAAGGAGTTTAACTCTAATCAAACTAAATGAAATGAATTAAGTAAATAAAAAAAATAATAAAGAAAGGTTGTATAAAACTATATAGGAGTCATCATTCCCCTAACTTTTTATTTTCTCTTTTGCTCTATTCATACCAGTGAATTGTATAACAGTAAAATCAGAATTTCTTAATTTATTGATCCTCGAAAAATTCTGACAGTCTCTTCAATTTGGTATTTTTCATTGGAACTTTATTACGATTCAAT